GACGGAAATAAAGATATCAAATTTCTACCAAGATAACTGGAGGTTCCAACCAACAAGAATCCTAATGAACCTAAAAAAAGGATAACAGCCCAGCAGAAATTACTTGTTTTTCGAGCCCCCATTATAGGTTCTATCCATATATGTTCTGATCGACAACTCATATTTGATCCGGTTGCTTTTTTTGGAATTGAGAGAATACCCCAAATGAATTTGACTTTAGTCCTTTTGTTTCCGAAGTAACTCGCATCAACTAGCACTAGTTTGATGTGAACCTTTAGGAGTAATTCATTAAATTGGTTAGATCTAAACTAATAACATACCCTTCGTATGATCTCACTAAAGATAGCCACATACATATAGATAGACCAACTTTACAGTTCAGCCATCCGGCAATTCGGGTCTATTTGAAAATAGCTAGAATCCATTTACCCCTATAGCATTTTCTGCAGACATAAGAGTTTTTCGACGGAAGCCGCTTCTACCATATTTTGCTAAATGGATATCTGTGTTATGATACAAGCGTCAGTTTTGAAAAAAAAATAGATGAGATTTTGTCCCATCGTCTCTAAACAATCTTATTTTTTTGAACATGAAGAAATAAAGAAGCCATTGCGATTGCCGGAAATACTAGGCCTACTAAAGGCACCAAAACAGAGGGAAAGTTAAGAGTTGTCATAGAATGGGTACCTCGATTTACTATTTGTACCTGTTATTATTATTTAGATTTTATATTTATTATTTATAATATAAAGATATCTTATTATATATAAAGATATCTTATTATAATTTTCTAATTCTAAATTGGAATTTTTATTACTTAATATCTATTAAGTATAGATCTAAGTATCTATCTAAGTGAGTATATAATGTAGTTTTTCATCTTTCTACATGAAAGATTTGAAAGGATATGGATGAGATATTATTATTATTCTTTTCTTCCTTTTTTGCTCTTGTCTTCGAATTTCATTTACTAAGCAAAAAGTTTCTTAAAAATTAATTATATTGAAGGGTTTGTTAGAATCCCATCCAGCAGGGATTCTTAGTCAAAATAGGATTATCGTAAGATATAGAAAGATAAAAAATTCTATATTTTCTAGATTTTAATTATATATGACAAGAAGAGGAGATTTTTTTTATTTGCCTAATTTCACGAAAAGAAGAATTTCATCTTTTATCTTGTTGATAGAGGCTTCTTGATCAATAATCAGGAATATAGAAAAAGGGGCGTATTTTCTGTGACTTTTGATTCTTTATACAATTAGATCTTATGTCAACAAAGAAAACCCCATTCGTCTAATTTTGACTTGGATTCCGATAAACTAATGACTTGTTTGCTAAAAATAATTGAACTTAATGTTCTAATTTTGATTCAAAGGAAAGAAAGTGTAGAGTTGAAATAACTCACTCAGAACGCTTTTTAAAGGATTACGTGGTACGATTAGATCGAATAAGCCCTTCTGGAATAAAGACTCAGCCACTTGTGAACCTTCGGGTACTGTTTTATTCAATATTTGTTCAATTACTCTTTTACCCGCAAAGGCAATGTGGGCTTTGGGTTCGGCAATAATGATATCCCCCAACATAGCAAAACCAGCTGTCACCCCACCGGTAGTAGGAGATGTAAGGATTGGTACATAGAAGAACTTTTTATTTGATTTATAATCATATAAAGCAGAACATATTTTACCCATTTGCATCAAGCTCAAAATTCCTTCTTGCATGCGTGCCCCCCCGGAAGCACACACTATAATAAGAGGTAGAAATTCTTTAGTAGCGTATTCAATCAAACGGGTCATTTTCTCCCCGACTACGGATCCCATACTACCCCCCATAAACTGAAACTCCATAACCCCAATTGCTACGGTAATACCGTTTAGTTGCCCTATGCCTGTTTGAATAGCCTCGGTTAATCCTGTCTTTCTTTGATAAGAATCGATACAATTTTTATAAGGCTCCTCCTTCGAATGAAATTCAATGGTATCCAGAGAGACCATGTCTTCATCCATAGGCTCCCAAGTACCCGGATCGATCGAAAGTTCGATTCTATCTGAACTACTCATTTGAAAATGATATCCACATTGTTCACAAAGATTCATTTTTGGTTTAAAAAATTGATTATAATTTAATCTATAACAATTTTCGCATTGAACCCACAAAAGCCTGTATTTTTGAGTTACATCCAGATCAGTAGAACTTTCTTGTATAGTTTTACCACTCGTTCTGGTGGCATCCTCGCTTTTACTACTATTTCCACTTTCACCACAAATGGAACTAGAAATGTAATTGTTATTGGAATTGTCACTACCACTTACAATGTAACTATCAATACAGATTTGAGACTGAAGATAACTGTCAATGCAACTATTAATGTGATTATTCCAAGTATATTGAGTATCATCCATGTAACGATCGTGGTGGGGATTCTTACTCTTAGATCCATTATTCAGATAACTAGAATTCCGATAACTATAAAAAGAACTTTCTAGTTCACTACAAAAAG